AAAATACTAATTACTTTTTTAATGGCAATTGGAATGATATTAACTCCTATTTATTCATTATCTATGTCACGCCAGATGTTCTATGGATACAAGATATTTAATGCTCCAAACTCTTATTTTTTTGATTCTGGACCGCGAGAGTTATTTCTTTCAATCTCTATCTTTTTACCCATACTAGGTATTGGTATGTACCCCGATTTTGTTCTTTCACTATCAGTTGACAAGGTCGAAGTTATTCTATCTAATTCTTTTTATAGATAGTTTTGATGAATAAAAAAAAAGAAAAAATCCTATGATTTTTTTTTAATCGTTCGTTGTACAATGAAAAAAAGAAGGCTTTTTCTTCTTCTCTTAAGTTAAGTAAAAAAATGAATTTGAATCGGCGCGAACCCTGTGAATCACTACAATATTTGATTCACAGGGTTCTCATCAGTTCACACAAAGTTTTTTTTATCTGATATGCACTGTATACTTTTCTATTCGTATTCGTAAGAGTCTTTTTTGAATCCTTTTGAATTCAATTAGATGTTAATGTAAATGAACCATAACTATGTAGCCCTATTCCTAATAGATTGACCCCAAAATAGCATATCCAAATTATAAGAAAGCCAATAGACGCCACAATTGCGGAATTTATACCCTTCCATTTTATATTGGTTCGAATATGTAAATAAATCGCGAATACGATCCAAGTAATAAATGCCCAAGTTTCCTTTGGGTCCCAACTCCAATATGATCCCCATGCTTCGTTAGCCCATACTGCTCCAGAAAGTATCCCTATGGTTAAAAAGATAAATCCTAGACTAATAACCCGATAACTCCAATAATCCAATTGTTGAATAAATTGCGACCTGTAATAATTCTTCGGATAAAAAAAAGAAGTATTTTGTAAAACATTGCTTCTTTCATTCATGTATTCGATTTCACCAAAGAAAAATGACCCATTTAAATTTATTAAATGATTACTTGTAAAAAAAAACTTTCTGTTTTTTCTAACTGCAATGACTAGAAGTGCTACTGATAATAATGATCCACATAAAAGGGCTGCATAGCCCAATATCATCATACTTACGTGCATTATTAACCACTCGGATTGAAGAGCGGGTACTAATATTGTAGATTCGTGTATTTCAGTTAAAAGACCTGAAGTAGCAAAGCCTTGGGTAAAAATAGCACTTGGGCCGATTATTATGCTTAAAAAATTTTGATTTTTTTTGAAATACGGAACTATATGAATAAGGGAGAAACTCCATGAAAGGAAGATTAATGATTCATATAAATTACTTAGTGGAAAATGTCCCGAATAAATCCAACGAGTAACTAAGAATCCTGTTATACAGAAAAAAGTCATTATCATGCCCTTTTCTGACGAATCGTAGAGTTTTATGATTTCATCGACTAAAAAGGTTATCAAATGAATTGTAATTACAATTGAAACGATCGAAAAAGAAATATGAGTTAATATATGCTCTAAGGTTGAAAATATCATAAAAATCTTAAAAAAGAGGAGTTCTTTAATTACAAGAAATCAGGAATTGAATTCATTATAGGATCTATTTAGTTTTTTTAGAAGATGGCATGCCGCCACTCGGACTCGAACCGAGATGCTCTAGCACTGCTTCCTAAGAGCAGCGTGTCTACCAATTTCACCATAGCGGCTTGTCTTGAACTCATAATAGCCTATGAATAAGCAATCGTCTAGATTTAAGAATTCAATTGGTTGCAATATTTTTTAGGAAAGATTCAAATGGATTAATAAAAATTAGTTCAAATAGGTATTTGAAGGTTCATTATTTTAGTTTAGGGTCTTAGTTTTATTAATATTTTCGTGTATTTTATACTCTCCTCAACTTGAACTCTTTAAAACTAGATAGTTTTATTTATTATCAATTAATAGGATAGAACTCAAAAAAAATCCATTTTCTTAATGAATCCAAAAGAAAAAAAACCTATTTTGGATCACTCAAAATTGATACATTATTTATCCAGACTCTCTTCACTAAGTGTTTTTGATTTTCTTGATTGAGTTGATCGCGAGAAATATATGGGGGTGTATATAGGAATTCAGAGAAAATCAAAAAATAAGAAAGTTACACAAAAGGGTTTAAAATTTGAATCAATTAGTTTCAATGATTTTAGTAACTAAAGATTCAAGATTTTCTATTTGCTCTTCTATAGATAGATAGAGAGAAAAAGTGGATATAGAGAAAAAAAAAAGTTGTATTATTGTAACAATATTATTGTAACAAATAGGTCGATGGGGAAAATAAGACTCCCCGCCTTGGAAATGAGAAAATATACTAAAAAAAATGGAGTATCTTTTGTTTATTCTTTTGTCAACAAAAAGAAAGTATTTTTTATTTTTTTGAATTGAATTGAGTAAGGTAAACAGAAGAATTCTTATTATACATATTCTAAGAGCGGAGCGAATTCCATTTCATATTGATTAACTCAATAGGTAATGGAATTCATTAATTTGATTTTCGAAATGAGTCAATTT